TGACAGAGTGGGAGCTTCATTTTTATGTTTTTGAAATTGAAATAAGATTTCCTCCGCTTAATAGATAACCATTTGCTACCAATGGAGAATTGCTTCTCATCTTAAATTCAGGTAATTGGATTTGCACCAATGGAAACCATAAACTTCATACACAATAGAGGGATAGATTTGCTTATTTTTAGCTAGTGAATGGGGTTCTTTCTTCCATTCTATCCTATTTACTGGTACTGATCATTGATACTGGAAAGCGGTTTTCTTGCTTTTTTTGTGCCAGCTCATGATCTAAACGAGTCGCACATACACCCTAGTACATGTTCCTCGACGCTGAGGACATCCCCGAAGAGCGGGGGATTTTGTGACATTTCGAATTGGCTGTCTTGTATTTCTAATAAGTTGTTTAATAGTTGGCATGTTGAATCATATACATAATGGGCTGGTTTAGATTGATCCTAACCGGATGATTCGAAATTATTTCTATTTAATAGAATATTAAACTCGTAGATAAAATCTCAAATCGCGGATTTGCATAAAATCCATCTTATTTTCATTCAACTGCTACAAGATCAACAATTCCATAAGCTTGGGCTTCTGTTGCTGACATAAAAACATCTCTTTCCATGTCTTCAGATACAACCCATAGGGGTTTGCCCGTTCTTTGTACATAAGCCCTTGTGAGGTTTTCGCGTAGTATAATAAGTTCTCCCATTTCCAGGACAAATTCTCCCGTTTGTGCCTCAAAAAAAGCAGAAGCAGGTTGATGGATCATTACCCTGATGATATAACAGTTCTCTATCTTGCATGATGAAACGAAGAGAAAAGAAAGAAAGATAAAGAATAATAGGAAAAAAAGATAGAATTGAACAACCGTACGGGCATTATCTTTTGTGCATTGCATACGGCTCTACAATAAAATTGACCCTTACCTTCCATTGAAGAAAGAGAAAAATAGAATCTATCAGACCCAGATGGATAAATGATCAAATTGCCACCCTTCCTTTCAGAGGAGTTAAAAAATACTATAAAATACTATGATGGCTCCGTTGCTTTCTATTTTGAAATAGATTCTTTTTTTTGTCTTTGATTCAGCAATCCCAAAGTTTCTTTTTGATCCAATCAAATAAGGAAAAATCTTTTTTTTTTTTTTCGCCCTCTTTTTTTTTATAACATAAATATTGTTAAGAGCTCTTCGGTGTGAAAACAAAAAAGTTTGTGACGCTGAACTGGACTCCCGATAGATAAGAAAAATCGGAAAACCTTTTATCTCATACTACTCTCTCGATACATAATCGAATCTTTTGAAAAAAAAAAAAACAATACAAAAATTTTGCATATCAAATTCGAAGTGCCATGCTATTATTACTTAATATTCATATGGCGAAGGCATAGTCTTCTTTTTTCTCTCAAATAAAAAAACCTCATTGGCGCCAAGCGTGAGGGAGTGCTATACGTTTGGTAATTGCTCCTCCAACCAAGATAAAAGATCCCATTGACGCAGCTAATCCCAGGCATATTGTATGGACATCTGGTGGCACAAATTGCATAGTATCGTAAATACCTACTCCAGGTATTGCCCATCCGCCAGGAGAGTTTATAAACAAATACTGATCTTTTTTAGGATCCTCGATACTGAGATATACCATAAGACCCATAATTTGATTCGAGATCTCGCTCTCAACTTCTTGGCACAAAAAAAGTACTCTTTGTCGATAAAGTCGGTTGATTAGGGTAAAATTGTATCCCTTAGGAACCGTACATGCACCTTTTGACGCATACGGTTCAAAAAAAAAAAATTGCGAAAAAAAAAAGAATCAATGTATAGATTCAAGTCCTCTTTCTTTGTTCCTATTCTTTTTTCATAACAGAACAGGGTTTTTCTGACTTCTAATGAAAGGACTTTTTCTTCGATTTTTCAATAAAGACGAATTTGAACTTCTTTCTTCCTTATAATAGAAAAAAAAGTCACTAAACTTATCGAATTAACTTCTCATTGATGTATTGTTTCATCGAGATTCAATCCAAATCACGATGGTATTTTCTTGTTCCTGAATGGGTCTCTTTCATCTTTTTAGGTTTATGCTCTACTCCGGGTAAAGATCCGCCCGATTTGGATTTGCACATATAGGACAAATCTTCCCATTACCATTTCTTTTTGTTATGACTTTCTTTTTTTTTTTCAATTCATTTCATACCTTTCACCAAGTATTTAGTTTAAGATGCCAAGGTGTTTAAGACAGGAATTATTTATGATACAAGTAGTAATCATAGATATATTACCAATTGGGTTTTTTCTAAACGGAGCCTGGATACTTCATTTTTTAGTCCAACCAAGCCAACCATAAATTATTCTAATTGATAATAGTAATGTGAATCCCCCCAAACAATGGATCTAATTGCGCTTCACGCTCCAAATTTTTGATGATTCAATTTATCTTTCTTGGGCGAAACAGAGGATATCTCGATCGGGGGAGAGAACGGGGAAATACCATATGACCCAATATAT